GTTTTTTTGTTATTAGGATAGGTGAATTATTCTAGATCCATCCCCCGAAAGAACCGGACATGATAATTTTTCATCATCCAGCTCGAGCACGAATCAAACGAACCAAAAGGGTCCATATAAAAAAATCGATATGTTATCCATATCCACACATATATGAATGATTCTATGTAAGAAAAAATTTATCAGATTCCCTTTTTCGCAGTTGCAACAACTACCCATTGCAAGGAATTTAGTTCTTACAGATAAATGCTCAATACCCAAGTAGGCTTACAAAGTTGATCATGATCAAGTGCTTTATGGGTCGTCTCAGACTTTGCAATTAGCCTTTATCCCCCAACGAGACTTTTTACATACAAAGGGTTTACTTGTTACTAATATAGTCTAGCCTCTGTTCTTCTTTAGATCCCTTGTTTCACTCCGATAGTATCATAAATCGAGTCAATGCAGAGGAAATGAATACATTTCTATACTATTTAGTAAGTGAAATATATAAAACATAATCTGAATTATGCCAATCATTTATTCTACTGGATCTTACGGAGCCTGTTCATATCATACACGACATGATAGGGTTTGATCATAGAAAAGATTCTCTTCAAACGAACCAGCCTATCCTCTGTATGGGGCTTACGCGGTGGTTGGAACAAAGAAAGACACATTTTTTTGTTGTGAATTCGAATGCGGCAGAGTAAGGGCATATATCTGCACGGCCCGATCAATAGTTCAAGTCACACACTCCCATAATCCATTTTATCTTCGGAGAATTCGCTTCAACTATGAGTGTCAAAAAAATAATACATTTTTGTAGAGTTGAAGAGAAATATCCAAATACATGTCTTATTCTTTTCAATAATCCATATTTGTAGCAATGAAATACTATTGTTCCTACCCCAAGTGATATGATAAATGATTGATTACAAATATCGATGGTATATATTCTTTATAAGGGTCCAGAAATACCTTGCTTACGTATCATTGGGAAGTGCATTAACATAAATACGGCAGTAAGAAGAGGTAATACAAAAGTGTGTAAACTATAAAAGCGAGTCAAAGTGGATTGTCCCACACTAGCACTTCCGCGTAATAACTCTACCAGGGGCGATCCTATTACAGGAATAGCGTCCGGTACGCCTGTTACAATTTTTACTGCCCAATAACCAATTTGGTCCCAAGGTAAGGAGTAACCAGTTACACCAAAAGATGCGGTCAATACACCCAAAACTACACCCGTAACCCAAGTCAATTCGCGAGGTTTTTTAAAGCCGCCGGTGAGATATACACGAAATACGTGCAGTATCATCATTAGGACCATCATACTTGCCGACCATCGATGAACTGATCGGATTAACCAACCAAAGTTAGCTTCAGTCATTATATATTGAACAGAAGCAAAAGCCTCTGTAACGGTCGGACGATAATAAAAAGTCATAGCAAACCCTGTAGCTACTTGTACTAAAAAACAAGTAAGGGTAATTCCTCCTAGACAATAAAATATGTTGACGTGAGGGGGAACATATTTACTAGTTATATCATCTGCAATTGCCTGAATCTCAAGACGTTCTTCGAACCAATCATAGATTTTATTGGGATAGGTAAACCAAGGAGACCCCCCCCCCCGAGAACCGTATATGAAAATTTCATCTCGTACGGCTCAAACAGAAAAAACCAAATACTAGCTCTAACGGATGTGTGTAATAGAAAGTTTAAAATTTATTAATTCTATGATTCCATTTTTTCTGAAGATACGAAAGAATAAAAATCCGAAAGCTACTCTTTGTGATTATAATGCCAAAAAATCAAGTCGGCTCATTCGTCTCTATAGTGATCGTTATAGGCCTTTTGAATCTTCTATTTACCTATTTTCTTTGTTGTTATTTATGTGTAATGCGGCTTTACTGCTGTTTTTTTTATTATTGATAGGAATTCTCTTGTTAAGACCCTATGAATCAATTAAAACCTCAGATTCATACTAGAACCACGATGATTCAATAAAACCTTTTTAAACTAAATCCCACAATTCCCTGAGTAAGAATCGTTGGATCATCACTTATTCAATGAATAGATATAATGACTAAAAATCCAAAGAAACCTTTGTCCTTTGATCAAAATAAGCATAAACGAAAGTTTGAAAGATCTTTCGATTTATAACTTCTAATTCTTTGAAAAAATTCGTTGGGTTCCGGCCACGGGGTCTGACTATTAAGTATGAATCATAGTTCTAATACTTTGTTGTAATCTATTTCATATATTCCGTGCTCCAGATACTAGAATGAATATCCGACGAAGTAAAACCATCTATATCAAGATGACAGACCCATTCTCTGTACTATCCATAGGATCAATTATACCAAGTCACACACTCATATTCCGGAAATACAGAAACAAAGAAATTCCACGGTCGAACTACCAAAATAGAATGGGATAAAAATCAGAAACCTAAATGATTCACTTTGCTTTGTATTGAAAAAGATGGTTAATGGTTCTTGTGAATCTAATTCATTGAAATTCCATCCAGTAAAATGGAAGAATTATAAATCTCCAAAATAATAGATAGGAATACCGCAAATAGAGCCATTGCGAGACCCATCAAAGGAGTAGTTCCCCACCCAGGAGCTACTTTACCATATTCTGAATTTAATGGTTTCAATAAACTCCCTGCATTAGTTCGTTTTGGGCGGCCAGATCTAGAACTACCCTCAACGGTTTGTGTAGCCATAATATTTTATATTCATTAAGATCTGTTGACTTTGTATACCATTCCGTTGTAAATAAATGATCTTATCATAGATCCATTGTGGTCTTAAAACTATATAATGTCTTAAAACTATATAATAATGGAAACAGCAACCCTAGTTGCCATCTTTTTATCTGGTTTACTTGTAAGTTTTACTGGGTACGCCTTATATACTGCTTTTGGGCAACCCTCTCAACAACTAAGAGATCCATTCGAGGAACACGGGGACTAGTTGAAGTAATGATCCTCCCAATATTGGGAGGATTATTACTTTCAATTGAGATAATGAAAAATCATTTCACCTTTTTAGTTGGAACTTTAGGCGGTTCTCGAAAAAAGATAGCGAAAAAAATTATTCCTAGAGTTGAGACTAAAAGGAATGTATAAACCAATGCTTCCATAGATTCGATCGAGGTTTACAATTATAGCTTCCATACCTGTTTATTTTGGATCGTCTCCCGGATAAAGAAAGAACAAGAGTCAAACAAAGAAAAAGGCAGCGATTCAAATCAAGATTTATCCGGTACCCTAAACCTATGTCAGTCAAATCACAAAAATAAAAAAAAAAAAAAAAACGAAAAGTAACAAAGCAATATTGTATTAGACTACTTGTCTTCTTGTAGTTGGATCTCCAAGTTTTTGGAATGCTCCAAATTCCACTTGAGCATCTAAATCTGGATCAATACCAGCAAAAACATCTCTAAACAAGGTTCTAGCACCATGCCAAATGTGTCCGAAGAAGAAGAGCAAAGCAAACGAAGCATGCCCAAAAGTAAACCAACCCCTTGGACTGCTACGAAAAACACCATCGGATTTCAAAGTAGCACGATCTAATTCAAAAATTTCACCCAATTGAGCACGTCTAGCATATTTTTTCACAGTAGCAGGATCACTATAACTGACTCCGTTGAGTTCGCCGCCGCAGAACTCAACAGTTACACCTACTTGTTCGACACTATATTTTGATTCTGCCCTTCTAAAAGGAACATCGGCTCTAACAATTCCGTCTCCGTCTACCAAAACAACCGGAAATGTTTCAAAAAAAGTAGGCATACGACGTACAAAAAGTTCACGCCCCTCTTTATCTCTAAAGATAGGATGTCCTAACCACCCAACAGCTATTCCATCCCCGTTGTCCATTGAGCCCGCTCTGAATAATCCCCCTTTTGCCGGATTATTGCCGATGTAATCATAAAAAGCTAGTTTTTCAGGAATTTTAGACCAAGCTTCTGATAAACTTTGATTTTCGGCTAACCCAGCACCAACTCTTCGATATATTTCTTGTTGAAAGTATCCTTGATCCCATTGATAACGGGTGGGACCAAATAATTCAATCGGGGTAGTTGCTGAACCATACCACATCGTTCCAGCAACTACAAAAGCTGCAAAAAAGACAGCAGCAATACTACTGGAAAGGACAGTTTCAATATTTCCCATACGTAATCCTTTGTATAGGCGTTGGGGTGGACGGACACTAAGATGGAATAGACCCGCCAATATGCCCAAGGTCCCTGCTGCAATATGATGAGAGGCTATTCCTCCCGGAACAAAAGGATCAAAACCATCCACACCCCACGCTGGATTTACGGATTGTACCCTTCCGGTTAGTCCATAAGGATCGGACACCCATATTCCAGGACCAAACAATCCTGTTACATGAAATGCACCAAAACCAAAACAAGCCACCCCTGAGAGAAATAAATGAATTCCAAAGATCTTAGGCAAATCCAAAGAGGGTTTTCCTGTACGTTCATCAGTAAATATTTCTAGATCCCAATACACCCAATGCCAGATAGCTGCCAAAAAACACAAGCCAGAAAACACAATATGCGCCCCGGCCACACCTTCGTAACTCCAAATACCGGGATTCGTTACAGTCCCCCCTGTGATACTCCAACCGCCCCATGAATTGGTTATTCCTAACCGGGTCATGAAGGGTATAACGAACATACCTTGTCTCCACATCGGATCAAGAACAGGGTCAGAGGGATCAAAAACTGCTAATTCGTATAGAGCCATCGAACCAGCCCAACCAGCAACCAGAGCTGTATGCATTATATGGACAGAAATCAAACGACCGGGATCATTCAATACGACGGTATGAACACGATACCAAGGCAAACCCATAGAAATACCCCTCTATCAACGAAAAATAGACACAATGTAACTTTATTGCATTGGAAAAAACTATGCTATGTACCCCCCTTTTTTAGTGGATTATCTTGGGGAAAGGATTAATATTTGTTTGATTCTTTTCGTAATAATTACTTTTAGTAATACTGAAACTATTTTGTTCGTAGGAACAAAAAGAAGCAGATCTATTCTACACCCGATAAGTACCAATACGCAATGGTAGGGGAGTTGATACCATTTTATATGAGTGAATGCATATATATATTTGTTCATCATTCAAAGAACTTATTTGTAAGAATTTTACTTTATTCATTTTGTCTTCTTTTCTTTTTTTATTTTATGAACTTAGTCAATCTATGGATAAAATATGATAAAGGCCGATATTATTAGGACAATAAACCCATTGTTACGCTTTCACATCAAAGTGCGATATAGTACTTAATTTTTATTTTATTTAATGCCTATTGGTGTTCCAAGAGTACCTTTTCGAAGTCCTGGAGAGGAAGATGCATTGTGGATTGACGTATAGTGCGACTTGTCAGATATATTGGGTCATATGGTATTCCCCCGTTCTCTTCCCCGATCGAGATATCCTCTCTTTCGCCCAAGAAAGATTGATTGAATTATCAAAAATTTGGAGCGTGAAGTGCAATTAGATCTATTTTTTAGGGAGGGTATACAGATTAATATTATCAATTAGAATAATTTATGGTTGGCTTGGTTAGACCAATAAAATGAAGTATCCAGGCTCCGTTTAGAAAAAAAAACCAATTGGTAATAAATATATTTATGATTACTACTTTACTACTTATATCATATCCTATTTCTTTCTATATTTATAATTTATAAATAGAAGTTGTTAATCAATCAAGTAATATGATGAATGCGTTGAATATTTGTTGGAAGACATGAAATAAATTGAAAAAACAAAAAGGAAGTCGTAGCAAAAGAACGTGGTATTGGGGCATTTGTCCTATATGTGCAAATCCAAATCGGGCGGATCTTTACTCGGAGTAGAGCATAAACCTAAAAAAAATTGAAGAAGCCCATTCAGGAACAAGAAAATTACATCGCGATTTAGATTGTATCTCGATGAAACAATACATCAATGAGAAGTTAGTTAGATAAGTTTAGTAATTTTTTTTTTATAGATAAACAAAACAGGCCAAAACTCATCTTTCTTGAAAAATTAAAGAGAAGCCCTCTTTTAACTTTTTATAAGTTAAAAAAGCCTGTTATGAAAAAAAAAAGAAAGCTAGAATCTACACATTGATTCTTTTTTTTCGTGATTTTTGTTGAACCGTATGCATCAAAAGGTGCATGTACGGTTTCTAAGGGATACAATTTTATCCCAATCAACCGACTTTATCGAGAAAGATTACTTTTTTTAGGCCAAGGGGTTGATAGCGAGATCTCGAATCAACTTATTGGTCTTATGGTATATCTCAGTATCGAGGATGATACCAAAGATCTGTATTTGTTTATAAACTCTCCTGGCGGATGGGTAATACCCGGAGTAGCTATTTATGATACTATGCAATTTGTGCGACCAGATATACAGACAATATGCATGGGATTAGCCGCTTCAATGGGATCTTTTATTCTGGTCGGAGGAGAAATTACCAAACGTCTAGCATTCCCTCACGCTTGGCGCCAATGAGTTTTTATTTTATTTGAGAGAAAAAAGAAGACTATGCCTTCGCGCTATATGAAATATGAATATTAAGTAATAATAGCATGGCACTTCGAATTCGATATGAGAATTTTTTTTACCTTAGATTATGTATCGAAAGAGTAGTATGAGATAAAAGGTATTTCCGATTTTATCCGATCTATCGGGAGGCCTATTTCAGCGTCACAAACTTTTTTGTTTTCACACCGGGGGCTCTTAATCTTAACAATATTTATGTTATGAAAGAATATGAAAATAAATCTTTTTATTTGAAAAAAAAAAAAAAGAAACTTTGGGATTGCTAAATAACAGACGAAATAAATATATAAAGCAACGGAGCCATCATAGTATTTTTGAACTACTGCAAAAGGAAGGGTGGTTATTGGATCATTTAACAACCGGAGTCTGATAGACTCTATAATTTCTTTTCTATTTCTTCGATGTAAGTAAGGTAAAGGTAAAAAAAAAATTAATTCCATTATAGAGCCGTATGCAATGCGTAAAAGATGCCTGTACGGTTGTTCAATTATAATTATATCTTTTTTTATTATTTATTATTCTTTATCTCTTCCCCTTTCGCTTTCATCATGCGAGATAGAAGAAACATTGATTATGTTATATCATCAGGGTAATGATCCATCAACCTGCTAGTTCTTTTTATGAGGCACAGACGGGAGAATTTATCCTGGAAGCGGAAGAACTACTGAAGCTGCGCGAAACCATCACAAGGGTTTATGCACAAAGGACAGGCAAACCCTTATGGGTTGTATTCGAAGACATGGAAAGAGACGTTTTTATGTCAGCAACAGAAGCCCAAGCTCATGGAATTGTTGATCTTGTAGCGACTGAATAAAAAAGAAAAAATAACAAAGATTTCACACGAATTCGTGATTTGAGATTTTATCTTATTATCTTCTTACCGGATTTAATATTCTATTCATTAATCTATTAATATAGAAATAAAATAATTCATAATCATCCGGTTAAGATCGATCTAAACCAGCCCATTATGTATATGATTCAACATGCCAACTATTAAACAACTTATTAGAAACACAAGACAGCCAATCAGAAATGTCACGAAATCCCCCGCTCTTGGGGGATGTCCTCAACGACGAGGAACATGTACTAGGGTGTATGTGCGACTCGTTCAGATCATGGGCTAGGACAAAAGAAAACAATTAATCCAGTATCAACGATCAGTACCAGTGAATAGGATAGAATGGAAGAACTCCACTCAATATCTAAAAATCAAAAAGATCTATCCTGCTGTTGTGGTATCAAATGTATGGTTTCCATTGGTGCAAATCCAATCACCTCAATTTTAAATTTAAGATGAGAAAGAATTCTCCATTGATAGAAAATGCTATCCATTAAGCAGGGGAAATCCTATTTAAAAAAAGCAGAAAAATTATGCCTTACTCTTGCAAGAACGGACTAACAGGGTCAGCTACTCAGCTAATCTTCATAATTAAATACCGTTACTGTATAAGTAGATCTCGTTGTGAAAGACCTAGTACTGGATAATTATGGGTAGAGCCAAAGAGTGTGAACTGTACAAGTTAACAATAACATTGATTAAATGAAGGAAGGGCTCCGGTGTATAGAGAGGACCTCACCGTTTAAGAAGTAACCATAGAAACGATGGAACCCACTATATCCATTTATATTTACTTTACTACTTTTTATTTACTATGTGTTTTTGATACCTAGTATCAATACAATTTTTGATTTAGAGGTGAAATGCCTAGAAAAAAAAAAAAAGAAAAAATCGTGGTTGGGAAGGTTATAGTAGCAAAAGCCATTGGAATTTTTATTTTATACATAGGAAGAATCCGTTTTGTTATTAATAGACTAGGACACGGGAAGGGAATAACTGAAAGAAAGGAAATCAATTAGTTATTCATCAAAGTTTCATTTATTCAATGACCAGAATTAAACGAGGGTATATAGCTCGAAGACGTAGAACAAAAATTCGTTTATTTGCATCAACTTTTCGAGGGGCTCATTCAAGACTTACTCGAACTATTACTCAACAGAAAATAAGAGCTTTGGTTTCGGCTCAGCGGGATAGAGGTAGACAAAAGAGAGTTTTTCGTCGTTTGTGGATCACTCGTATAAATGCAGTAATTCGCGACAATAAAGTATACTTTAGTTATAGTAAATTAATACACAATCTGTACAAGAAACAGTTGCTTCTTAATCGTAAAATACTTGCACAAATAGCTATATTAAATAAGAGTTGTCTTTATATGATTTCCAACGAGATCATAAAATAAAGAGATTGGAAGGAATCTGTTGGAATGGTTTAAATGGAGTTCCCTGTAGAATGAACTCTGGGAAGGTAGAGTAGAAATTAGTATGATAAAATATGATAAAGTCGTCAAAATTAAGAAACACGTTCAATAAAAAATATTTATTCTTCTTACCCAATTCTTTTTTTTTTTTACGACACGACAATCAAATTTGGATTTTACGATTTTTCGAACAAAAAAAACGTCAATCCGCATTTTAGTTTGGATTGGAATTTGATTCAATTGAAGAGTCAGCCTATTTTTTTTCTGGTTCTAAGACCAGTAGTTCTAGCGGCTGACTCGCTTCTTTCAAATTGTTTCTCATTATTAAGAAAAGGTAACGGAGATAAAATACGAGCTTGTTTTATAGCAATAGTAATTAATCGTTGTTGTTTTAAGGTCAATCTATTTACTCGTCTAGATAATATTTTTCCTTGTTCGCTAATAAATCGACTAATTAAACTCATGTTTCTATAATCAATTCGATCCCCCGATTGGATCGGAGGCAAACGCCTACGAAAAGATCGCTTGGATTTAAGAAAGATTCGCTTGGATTTATCCATGGTTTGTTTATTCCTTATCTTATCCTGAAGATCCAAATCCTATTTCTTAATTCTACATCTACATCATGTTTGATCCGATATAAATAGGATTTGGTTTGTTTATATATATTTTTTAAAATATATATATTATATATATTGGTATATGTTATATATAGTATGTAATTTTTCATCTTCCTTGGAAGACTGACACACGAGTGATCGGTTCGATCTATTTCTTTATCTCCCCATGAATCGTATGTTTGTAACAACAGGGACAGAATTTTCTCAACTCCAATCGACTAGGCGTATTATGTCGATTCTTTTGAGTAATATATCTAGAAATGCCCATTGATTCCTTATTAACACGATTTCGAACACAACTGGTACATTGCAAAATAACCGTTACTCGAACATCTTTACCCTTGGCCATGAACCTCCTTTGGTTTTTGATTCACTCAATTCTTTAATTTTCCGATCCGAAGCGAGGAAGAAGAAAGGAACGAAAAAAAAAAAAAAAAAATAGAAACAGGCAACTCGAAATCAAATTATGAAAGAAGGATTTCGTTGCAATGAATCAATATAGTTCAATTTCAATATTTTCAATATAGTAATAATAAGTAATATAATAAAAAAATTTCTAAATATATTTCTAACTATATTTAGAATTTAAAATTGCCGTACAGTATTTCATTTTCATTTAAGTATCTTGTATGATATTGTTGCCCCAACCATCACATTTCCATTTACACTTTATTTATTATTAATCTCTATTTAATATTAATTTTATTTGAGCCTGGACCCGAATTCCTAGTTTCACTGCGGGTTAGTTCGCTTTTTCTTTTTTTTCTAACTTATTCTAAAAAAAAGAAGGGAAGGGTAGGGATTAGTTACAGATATTTGATTGTATCTCTAATCTTTTTCCCCCCCTCCCATATCAATAACTAGAATGAAAAAAAGGGGAATATCAACGCATCCGGAAAAAAACGATTGATCTCTATCAATAAACCTGCTAAAGACCCGAACCATAGAGTACTTACTACCGGTGCCACGGAAAGATATGTTTTTAGATCTCGCATTTTAAATCCTCGTCCTTCTTTACTTTATTCGTTATTTAAATTTTATTGTAATTTGTAATACATAATGGTAATACATATATGACCAGATGTGTATATGTCGTTAATGACTGACCACTTGTATTTGTACGCGGAATCCTTAATTAAAATTGAATAGATATTACTTTTCTTAAAAGAAAAAAATACGTCCCTTTCCGCCTGAAATTTATGAAAAAATTTATTTTTTTACGGTAGGTTTGATATTTATTTCATACTTTATATAATAAAAGTCTTTTACTATATTATATGTTATATTATATATGAGACCAAAAAGAATAAATGACAAGACAATTTTTGTATACCAATGGAGGAAATAAAGATGTGGAAAACAAGACAGGGATTCTCTACAATGACACTGTAGACCAATTGAAAGGGATGTAGCGCAGCTTGGTAGCGCGTTTGTTTTGGGTACAAAATGTCACGGGTTCAAATCCTGTCATCCCTACCTATTACTTATCTTCTGAGCAGTAACGAGGGATCAATTGAGATCGATTAAAATAAAATTGGACATACATAAAAAATCTTTAATTGTATGATAGTATATATATGCAAGATTCATTGGGGTTATAAAATATTTATTGTGATAATAAAGCGCTCTTAGTTCAGTTCGGTAGAACGTGGGTCTCCAAAACCCGATGTCGTAGGTTCAAATCCTACAGAGCGTGATTCTGTGTTCTTGTTAGTCGTGTTAGGTCGAAAATTACACTGAAATAATTGAACAGCAATCTAAATTTGACCTCCCGTGGATTAAAGGAAGTAGGAGGTCAATCAAAAAAGAGATCTTAATTAATCAAAGATCCAACTGATCACCACGTCTGTATTGTAAATATGCAGTTACGAATAATCCAGCCAAAGTAATAGGAATTAGACCTAAGACGATTCCAAATAGAAAAACTTCAATCATTTCAATTTGTTTGAAAGGGTAAAGGGGAGGTAATATCTATCCTTAAATATTAATCCGTATTGACTATAAATCTCAATGACCACGAATTGGAAATTGATACGGGAAGGAACTATAGAATATATGAACTATCACCGAAAGATTTTTTTTATGAATTGTTCATTTAATTAATTTCAAATAAGTCGTATTTTGCTCAGACCGATAAATAGAGCTGAGGTTATAGTCAAAGCTGCTAGTAGAAAACCGAAATAACTAGTTATAGTAGGCATAAAAAGGCTAAATGAAATATGTTATTTTTATACATATGTTTATAAAACACTTCCCTAAGTTTCAATTTTTGAAAGATACGAGGATAAGCAAAAATACCAACCAATTGAAAGGATAGATTCAATTGAAAGTTTTTGATTCATCAATTATTATAGACGATACTAACAAAAATAGAGTAACATAAGTAAGAAATCAATTCATCATCTGTGACATTTACCCTACCCATCCCGCAATTTCTCGAATCAACATATTCATTGGGCAACTCTTGAGTTGAATAAACTAATATATGTATATAACTAATATATGTATATATAGAATATTATAAATATTAAATAAAGTAATAATAAGAACTTTGTTTTATAACTTCATTCAAAAAATTAAACTTTCTTTGAATCACTATAGACTAAAATTGGAAAATCATTTTGATCGTTTTTTATTGTATCTAAATATCGAATACATTTTTTTTTTTTTCGAACGACAAGTGCCCTTAATAATGCCCTTTATCTTTTTACTTTAAAGTGAACGCAGTAGTAGTTCATTCACATAATCTCGCGATTGAAAAGAAAAAAAGTATCGCATGATCAGATCAATCGAAACTGGGTTTTACATTTTGTCTTTCCATATTACAAAGCCCCATCCTTGTAATTAGGTCAAGAAGGACCCCCTTTTTTCCTTTGTTTGGGTCTAATACAATAATAATAATGCGTGCATCACGAATATTGATTCTTTTTTTATTTATTCATTGTTCTCTTTCTTTCATTGAATACTATCTACTATAGTTACTTGTTACTGGACGACTAACCAATTCCTAAAAAAAAAAAAAAAGATTCCAACAAAAAACATCT